GAACTTGAAGGTGTATGAAGTCTCATATTCGACTGTTCCAGCGAGGCGATAGAGATTCTATTTAACTTAGGTTAATCTAGGCCGAAGGCAGACCTAAGTCAACGTAATACTTCCTTGAAACACTTTGGTATTGCTCCTAGATCAGAATACAAATAATGAATCATAGCACATGGAGCCATCTCATTATCTTCCTCTAAAGATAAAATATGGTAGAATAACTGATCTTTACATCAGTTGATGGAAGAGCCCAATGCAACAAAATGCATGTTGGGTCTTTGAAACAGTTCAAATCATTTCGATAATAATAAGTTTGATCCGTTTTACCGAGAAGGTCTACGGTTCGAGTCCGTATAGCCCTATAATCCTAATAGATTTTATCTAATATATTTTATATTATTTTAGTATAGCTTTCATTTCCTCATAGTTGTGGCCAGGTATCGTAGAAATGAAAGCATTACCAAATCTTCATGTAAATACATAAGATAAGTACATAAAAAAATTTCAATAGATCTAATCTGTACTTCTCAAATTTTATATAAATTACTCACCCTTTCTCATTAATAATCGTGGATGAATTAAATATTACTTTTTCTCTTTTCCTGTACATGATCAAAGAGTTAGCGACACGCTTTTGTTTTTGTATACCGAATCCCAATCAATTTAGGAAGTGGAAATCATGACATGATTCCGACTAAAAACTTCAACCTGACCCAACGAAATCTAATCCTAAGTAGCATGGGTCTAAGACGTATTCTTTTCTTGGTCTTAGGTCTTGTATTTGTAGAAAACCCCTGTCCTGACTAATCACTAATCTTTTTTTGGCAGAACAAGAGAAACCTTATTGATTGATTCACAAATAATGGAGAGATAATGAATTGGTACTAAGGGATTAACGTTTCTTATTCTATATTCTATGAGTTGGGGGGGTTGGGCTGGGGGTTTGATTTGGTCTATTGAATCATTCGATAATATGTAATTCTTTCATTAGAAAATGTAATGTTATGTAAATCTTTTATGATTCCGTCGATTAGATTATTCCACTCTTTGCTATGTTTCATTGTCTAGTATCTAGTATAGGTGTACTGTAAAAGTTTTTTTGTGTCGGAATCTACCCCATTGTTTGGTGTTATCATTATATTATTAATATTAAGTGTTATTGCCATAACAAAACAAACGAGTATTTTGATTCATTTCAAATCGTAATCTAGTTTATTACTAGAGATTGTTCCAAAATAGAAAGAATCTTTTATTCTAACTCTAATGAAATAACTCTATCCTTCTTATTTATTTCTGATAAGGTGGGATGGTACAGGTTCAAAGTTTCCAATTTTTTTTTTGTTTTTGTAGAGAAAGATATAACAAGTTATATGTCACCTCTCAATTCAACGGATTGAATCAAATTAATTAAGAAAAAAGGAAATGAAATAAATAATTTGAATATACTAATTATAGACTATTCATAGTATTTAATTAATTATTAATTATAGGATATTTATTTTATAATATTATAATAATAATTATTGGGATATATTAGGTATACATATATTAGGTAAGATATTATATAGGTAGGATATTATAAATATTAGGATATATAGGATAATATAGGATATTTTAGTATTTTATTAACTTGTTTTTATAGAATTATCTTTTTATAGAGGATAGAGAACCCAAGACAAAGTGAGAGAATCTTGTTTTTGTAAGAAGGAGCACCCTATGTCTACACCATATCTAAATAGAATCGAAATAAAAAATGTAAGTGGGATTTTCTTAGGTAAATCTTTAAACAAGATATGTCCCACAGAAACTCTAAACTATGCCGTTTGATCAAAATATATTCTTCTTTCGCCTAAACTAAGATAAGAAGTTCTGGATAAATTGACACTTCCGATTCGAATCGAATAATTCAGCATATTCCACATTAATAGGAGTACATTTATGTTTCTGCTTCACGAATATGATATTTTCTGGGCATTTCTGATAATATCAAGCATTATTCCTATCTTGGCATTTGTAATTTCCGGAGTTTTAGCCCCGGTTAGGGAAGGACCGGAGAAACTATCTAGTTATGAATCGGGTATAGAACCCATAGGGGATGCTTGGTTACAATTCCGAATCCGCTATTACATGTTTGCTCTAGTTTTTGTTGTTTTTGATGTTGAAACAGTATTTCTTTATCCATGGGCAATGAGTTTCGATGTATTGGGTGTATCCGTATTTATTGAAGCTTTCATTTTCGTGCTTATCTTAATTGTTGGTTCAGTTTATGCATGGCGAAAAGGAGCATTGGAATGGTCTTAACTAAATATTCATACAATCAAAATAAAAAGGAAGGAAAAGATTACATTGAGACAGTTATGAATTTGATTGAGTTTACCTTACTTGACAAAATAACTACCAATTCAGTTATTTCAACTACATTGAATGATCTTTCGAATTGGTCAAGACTTTCCAGTTTATGGCCGCTTCTCTATGGTACCAGTTGTTGTTTCATTGAATTTGC